AGTAAAGGATTAAAATGGATTCCATTGGGTGGTACCAACTCAATCGAATGCTAACTTCCATTTACTTCATTATGGATTATGGAATTAATCGATCAACTTGCTATCGGATACTTATTTTTGATTCCGTATTAAAATAAAAAAAAAATTTCGACATATTATTATGATTTACGATTATGAGAAGCAATACCACGACTTCTGATCCTGCGGTTTCCACACTTGAAGAACAAAACCTAGGGCGTATCGCTCAAATTATTGGCCCAGTACTGGATGTCATTTTTCCACCGGGCAAGATGCCTAATATTTATAATGCTTTGGTAATTAAGGCTCGAGATACGGCTGGTCAGCAAATTAATGTAACTTGTGAGGTACAACAATTATTAGGAAATAATCGAGTAAGAGCTGTAGCTATGAGCGCTACAGATGGTCTGATGAGAGGAATGAAGGTGATTAACACGGGAGCTCCTCTAAGTGTTCCAGTCGGCGGAGCTACTCTCGGACGAATTTTCAACGTTCTTGGGGAACCTGTTGATAATTTTGGTCCTGTTGATACTCGCACAACATCTCCTATTCATAGATCTGCACCCGCTTTCATACAGTTAGATACGAAATTATCAATCTTTGAAACAGGGATTAAAGTGGTGGATCTTTTAGCCCCCTATCGCCGTGGAGGAAAAATAGGACTATTTGGGGGAGCTGGGGTGGGTAAAACAGTACTCATCATGGAATTGATCAACAACATTGCCAAAGCTCATGGAGGCGTATCCGTATTTGGCGGAGTAGGGGAGCGTACTCGTGAAGGAAATGATCTCTACATGGAAATGAAAGAATCCGGAGTGATTAATGAAAAAAATCTTGGAAAATCCAAAGTAGCTCTAGTCTATGGTCAAATGAATGAACCGCCAGGAGCTCGTATGAGAGTTGGCTTGACTGCCCTAACCATGGCGGAATATTTCCGGGATGTTAATGAGCAAGACGTACTTCTATTCATCGATAATATCTTTCGTTTCGTTCAAGCAGGGTCCGAAGTATCTGCCTTATTAGGTAGAATGCCTTCCGCAGTGGGTTATCAACCTACCCTTAGTACGGAAATGGGTTCTTTGCAAGAAAGAATTACTTCTACCAAAGAAGGATCTATAACATCGATCCAAGCAGTTTATGTACCTGCGGATGATTTGACCGACCCTGCTCCTGCCACGACATTTGCACATTTAGATGCTACTACTGTATTATCAAGAGGATTAGCTGCCAAAGGTATTTATCCAGCAGTAGATCCCTTAGATTCAACGTCAACCATGTTACAACCTCGGATCGTTGGCGAGGAACATTATGAAACTGCTCAAAGAGTTAAGCAAACTTCACAACGTTACAAGGAACTTCAGGACATTATAGCTATCCTTGGGTTGGACGAATTATCCGAAGAAGATCGTTTAACTGTAGCAAGAGCACGAAAGATTGAGCGTTTCTTATCACAACCCTTCTTTGTGGCAGAAGTCTTTACTGGTTCTCCGGGGAAATATGTTGGTCTCGCAGAAACAATTCGGGGATTTCAACTCATCCTTTCCGGAAAATTAGATGGTCTTCCCGAACAGGCCTTTTATTTGGTGGGTAACATCGATGAAGCTACCGCGAAAGCTATTAACTTAGAAAACTTAGAAGAGGAGAGCAAATTGAAGAAATGACCTTAAATCTTTGTGTACTGACTCCTAATCGAATTATTTGGGATTCCGAAGTGAAAGAAATTATTTTATCTACGAATAGTGGACAAATTGGAGTATTACCAAACCATGCCCCCATTGCCACGGCTGTAGATATAGGTCTTTTGAGAATACGGCTAAACGACCAATGGTTAACAGTGGCTCTTATGGGTGGTTTCGCTAGAATAAGTAATAATGAGATAACTATTTTAGGAAATGATGCAGAATTTAGTACTGACATTGATGCACAAGAAGCTCAACAAACTCTTGAAATAGCTGAAGATAACTTGAGTAGAGCTGAGGGTAAGAGACAAGCAATTGAGTCAAATCTAGCTCTCAGACGAGCTAGGACACGAGTAGAGGCTGTCAATGTGATTTCCCAGTAGTAGTCAATGCATTCAATAAAAATAAAAAGAATCAAAAAAATAATTAAAATTAAAGGAGTTTATTATTATACACTACATTTTCATTCCAAAAATTGAACCAAATTGAACACAATGAAGTCTAATCTGATTAATCTTATGATAGAACGAAAAAAAGAGGATGGGTAGAAAAACTTATTAGATACCTGATTCCATGGTATCTAATAAGTTCTACCTACTATTGGATTTGAACCAATGACTCCCGCCGTATGAAAGCAATACTCTAACCACTGGGTTAAGTAGGTTATTTATCACCACAAAAAGGTCTTCATCATTTCGATGGATTCTAGTTAAAATATGCTTTCTAAGCAATATCAATCTTTTACCAGTAAACGGATCGGAGAGTTATCATATACATATGGAATACCCTTCTTGACAAGAAATTGCCTCTATGTTAAAATAGTTATGATTTATGATAAGGGTTATAGCTCAGTTAGGTAGAGCACCTCGTTTACACGCGCGCCAATGCTTTTCAAGGAAGCCCATTATGCAATGACCATAATTGATCTTTTTGAGAAGTCGATGTCTTATTCCGTAGATTCGAGAGAACAAGAGAAAAATAGCCTGACAAATATTTGGTTCGATCCGATTCAGGTGCGAATTCCACTGCCAAATCAATCAAATAGAACATGCCATTGTAAGGTAAATGTCCAGTCCATTCAATGCCAGGCATAATGAGTATAAGGGTCTCAAAAGAACCTCTTGTCGTCCTATGAGCTTTGAGGTGTATGAAGTCTCATATTTTACTCTTGCAGTGGAGCGATAGAGGCTCCATTTCACTTAGGTTGATCTAGGCCGAAGGCAGACCTAAATCAAGGTCACTTTTCTTTGAAACACTTTGGTATTGCTCCTAGATCAGGATACAAATAATGAATCAGAGCACATGGAACCGTCTCATTATCTTTTTATCTTCCTGTAAAGAAAAAAATGGTGGACTAACTGATCTTTACATCAGTTGATGAAAGAGCCCAATGCAACAAAATGCATGTTGGGTCTTTGAAACAGTTCGAATCATTTCGATAATAATCAGTTTTCTCTGTTTTACCGAGAAGGTCTACGGTTCGAGTCCGTATAGCCCTAATACATTATACATTCCATTTTTGTTTTGTATAGAGATTTTAGTAGTTTTATTTTATATTTTAATAGTAGGATAGTAGGAACAATAAAATAAACACAATAATTCATTTCAACGGACCCAATTGGTATTTGTCAAATCTCGGATCAAATAACCATATTTCTTTATCCATTTTCATGAATGAATTACTTTTTCCTCTTTTATTGCCCATGATCAAAGAGTTATTTATACACTTTTTTGGGGTTTGGTATACCCAAACCCAGTCAATTTATGAAATTAAAATCATGAAAGAATACTGTCTAAAGACTTCAACCTGACCCAAGCAAATCCAATCCTAAGTCGCATGGATCTAGGACCTATTCTTTTCTTGATCTTGAGTATTTGTGGATAATCAGTTTTTGGCTGAACAACAAACCTAATAGATTCTTAGATTCTTTCAATTTTAAATTTGTTTCAAAGATAATGTAGGGCTAATTAATTAGCCCTACATCCATCAAGGCTCCAACTTCTATATTCTAAGAGTTGAGCGGGTTTGGGAATTTGGTCTATTGAATTGCTCGATAATGTGTGATTCTTTCTATTAGACTATTAGGAGAAGATTATTAGAGGGATCCTATATTATGCCGAACGTTCATGATTCCATCAAATTAAAAATTAAATATAATTATACTTAAGCAAATGCCTGAACCAAAATATGTAATTGCTATGGGAGCCTGTACTATTACAGGAGGGATGTTCAGTACTGATTCTTATAGTACTGTTCACGGAGTCGATAAACTAATTCCTGTGGATGTCTATTTGCCAGGTTGTCCGCCTAAGCCAGAGGCAGTTATAGATGCTATAACGAAACTTCGTAAGAAGATATCTAAAAAAATCTTTGAAGTTGAAGATAGAACTGTGTATCAACAGGAGAATCGATGTTTTACTACTAATCACAAGGTTTACCTTCGACACAGTACTAATACTGGAAATTATAATCAAGGATTACTCTATCAATTACCATCTACTTCAGAGATACCTTTTAGATTTGAATTTTAAAAAGATTTAAAGTCCAAAGGGTCAGTATCTTCTTACGAATTAGTTAATCAGGCAGGGTTCCTTTGTGCAGAATAAGAAAGAGCGGGTCAGTCTTTAACAATTTCATATGGTTACAATTATTTACGCTCCCAGTGTGCCTATGATGTAGCACCAGACGGATTTTTAGCTAGTGTGTATCACCTTACGAAAATACGTTATGGTATAGATAAACCAGAGGAGGTATGCATAAAAGTATTTGCCCCCAGGAGTAATCCTCGAACCCCGTCCGTTTTCTGGATTTGGAGAAGTACGGATTTTAAGGAACGGGAATCTTATGATATGTTGGGAATTTCTTATGAGAATCATCCTCGCCTTAAACGTATCTTGATGCCTGAAAGTTGGATAGGCTGGCCCTTACGTAAAGACTATATTACTCCACTCCCAATTTCTATGAAATACAAGATGCTCTTTGAATGATAAGAAACTCCTTTTTACTTATACGACACGACTCCAGATTTCATTTCAATCAAAGAACATTTTTACATTCCCTTCTAGATGAAACAGAGTAACTGGACTTTAATTCATATGGGGGTGGCTAAAAAAAGAGGTTCTCATTGATATTCCCCAATTGGAAAGATATCATATACATTTTGTATGAGCAGAAAGACTAGGATGACTCAAAAGAGTTCTGCACCATGAACTTTGTACCGCGCACATCACTTAGGGGGGCCCCGGAAATTGAGCAAGAGTGAGAAAAAAAATATGAAAAAAAAAGACGGAAGAGACGAAATGCAGAAATGAAAAATGAAAGGAATTGGGGTTGATTTGTACTGTGTCTGAAAAACATCCTTTCTATTCTTATCCTTTCACTCTGAATCTTTTTATCTAATTTTTTTATTAAATTTGAGATATATACGAAAATTTAACATCCTATTTTAAATTTAAATAAGATCAAAGTATGAACAGAGAGGAAAAAAATAAAAATGAAAAGGAAAGTAAAGAATATGTATCCCGATCTGTATCAATGAATTTCATTTGTATGAGGTATTAATATTTATCCGATACATTATTCACGTGTCAGGAACCAGATTTGAACTGGTGACACGAGGATTTTCAGTCCTCTGCTCTACCAACTGAGCTATCCCGACCATTTCCTGTGCATCATCCTAGCGGAGTACTTGTATCTATGTCAATGAAAAGAACTAAAAAAGTCTTAACAAATTGTACCTAGCTCCTCAATTTCTTAGATCTTCAAAACCAAAAGAAGACTTTCTTTGTATTGTAAATGTAAGGATAATGATATGGACTGTGAATGACTCAATAACGGGGATTCCTTGAATCTATACATATATGTTCATTTGTACAGGTATCGTATCTATACAAATGAAATTGGATTGGAAGAAGAAACGAGGATTTCTATTCGGATTTGTTTGTGAAAGAACAGAGTGAATGAAATGAGAAAGATATTGAATTTTGGTTGAACTGAACCATTGATGAAAAAAAAAGAAGATAAAGAAATAAGAGGGAGGTAAAATGGGCTTTTCTTGGGGATAGAGGGACTTGAACCCTCACGATTTTTAAAGTCGACGGATTTTCCTCTTACTATAAATTTCATTGTTGTCGGTATTGACATGTAAAATGGGACTCTCTCTTTATTCTCGTCCGATTAATTTTCAAAAGATCTATGAAACTCTGGAATTAATCATTTGATCAATGAATATTAGAATTCTATTTCAATTTAAACTTCAATTGGAAAATGGGAATGGATTAAGAATAACTCTTCTTTTTTTCATAGATTTTTTGATCTTTAGAATGATTATTTGATCTCTATCTTTCTAATTAATATAGAAAGAATCTAAATATCGAAATAAAGGGTTGTGATTAATCTTTCCTATGTCAGTATGTATTAGGTATATAAGCTTATCCTTTACTGTCATTTCTATCATTTGATAGAAGGATTTTTGCTACTAACGTAACGTAGTCAATTTCATTCGTTAGAACAGCTTCCATTGAGTCTCTGCACCTATCCCTTTTTATTCTCATTTTCCATTTTTTATAAAGATTTGGCTCAGGATTGCCCATTTTTAGTTCCAGGGTTTCTCTGAATTTGGAAGTTACCACTTAGCAAGGTTTCCATACCAAGGCTCAATCCAATCAAGTCCGTAGCGTTTACCAATTTCGCCATATCCCCCTTTGCTTTGATATTTGATATGATACAAGGATCTAATTGTAATTCCATACACCTCTTTCATTGATCTTGGAACTGTTGAATTCATTAGTTAAGGATTCCTGTATCGAAAAAGTGTATGCTGCTATTTTATTTTTTTGGCCGTCTTCCATTCTATCATTTCATCTCTATTGGATGAATCCTATTTGTTTCAATCCGAAATTATTCTATCATTGATGTATCCGCAATTCAATATAGATAGATATATCCCACATATATCTATGCCTTGACTCCCCCTTCTTTTTTATAGCGGAATTAAAAATAGTAGAACGCTCGATATTTATTTTTTTTTTTTTTTAACAATTCGTCCTCTTGTGTATAATGATAGAATACAAGTTTCTATCAGTTTTAGTCATGGATTTACATTATTCGAATAGAAATCAATAGAATATGATTCTATTTAGTTTTTCACTATTTATCTATTAGGATATAGATAGTTTCTTTACGTGAAATTTAGATTTATAGTATAGTTTTTTAGTTACACCATTAGAATGAGAATAAATGAATTATTCATAATATGATTTTAATTATCATAAAATAATCATATTAATATTATTGAAGTGAAGATTTAATTTAAGATTGGATTTATTGTATTGATTTCATATCCATCTTTATTTCATATTCATCTTCATATTAATCATATCATATTCAATATAGTAAGAATTGAATTCTAAATTAGATTTTCTATTATTTAATATTTATAATTATTTTATATTTTCTAATATAGAATCTAAAATCTATAACTAATAACTATAAATAGAATAAATAAGAATAGAAATAGAGAAGAAATTTAAATAATCAATAAATGAAAAAAAAAAGAAGAATCACCAGGTAATAGCTAAGATCCGAGAGTTTCCTATACACTATTGATCTTATATCCGCCCGCTTAGCTCAGAGGTTAGAGCATCGCATTTGTAATGCGATGGTCATCGGTTCGATTCCGATAGCCGGCTCTTTTTCTTTGCATGATTGAAAATCTCTACTCTCGCTTTCTCTAAATGTCGAGTTATTATGTCATGGTAACTTGCAGCTATAGCTATGAATAAAAAAAGTTAACTAGATCTTTACAGAAGAAATTTGAAAAGGTAGCCTTCGCTTGAACTTCACTATATTATATATACAAGAAATAAAAATATTGATAAAATTTATTTTATTCTGCTTTGTAATACTTCAGTAGATTGTGTTTTGCTTTGCTGATCCTTTAGTTCAGTCTGAATTTATTTTATATATTTATTTTATAATATTTTTTTATATTTTAATTTTAGATTTATATAATATTATAATTATAATTTTTTTTTTCAAATGAAAGTGAATCAAAAAGGGAGCCTTTATTTATATGTCTCGTTACCGAGGACCTCGTTTCAAAAAAATACGCCGTCTGGGGTCTTTACCGGGACTAACTAGTAAAAGCCCCAGATCCGGAAGTTATCTTCAAACCCAATTGCGCTCGGGAAAAAGATCACAATATCGTATTCGTTTAGAAGAGAAACAGAAATTGCGTTTTCATTATGGTCTGACAGAGCGACAATTACTTAAATATGTGCATATTGCTGGAAAAGCCAAAGGGTCAACAGGTCAGGTTTTACTACAACTACTCGAGATGCGTTTGGATAACATCCTTTTTCGATTAGGTATGGCTTCGACCATTCCTGGAGCCAGACAATTAGTTAACCATAGACATATTTTAGTTAATGGTCGTATAGTAGATATACCAAGTTATCGTTGCAAACCCCGAGATATTATTACTACGAAGGATAAAGAAAGATCGAAAGCTCTGATTAAAAATTATCTTGTTTCATCCCCCCGCGGGGAATTGCCAAACCATTTGACTATTGATTCCTTACAATATAAAGGATTTGTAAATCAAATAATAGATAATAAATCGATCGGTTTGAAAATAAATGAGTTGTTGGTCGTAGAATATTATTCCCGTCAAACTTGATTCTAACGAAAATAAAAAAGCAAGGTTCATACAATTTTTACCCCCTTCGCTGAAGTAAATAGAGTACCTTGTCTCATTCACATATCAAAAATGGATCTACAATAAATAGGATTCTTTTTCTTCTTTTCAATATCAATACAATATTTCTATTTGTATTTTACGTATCACAGGCTCTAATTAGGGATAGAAAATCTCTATCAAATAAGGACTGTTAGAATAATGATATCAATTATTATTTGATTTGATACGTAACGTTGATAAATGAAAAGAAAAGGAGAGAGAGGGATTCGAACCCTCGGTAAACAAAAGTTCACATAGCAGTTCCAATGCTACGCCTTGAACCACTCAGCCATCCCTCCTACGGAATCTTATTCTTGACCAAAAACCGAATGAGTAGCGAGTCATTCATCTTAATTGTAGTACAGGTATGACCGCCTGGTGGTTCCATAGGAAGAAAAGTTTTTTTTCCAATTTCATATTTATCAACAGCAACTTCTTTCATTAGCTACCCCATGATCTATTCAAAATTCATGAATTGTCCGATTCATTTTTTGATTTCAACTGTATGGCGTGGCACATATACGTTATGCAAACAAAATAAAATTAAAATAATTAAAATAAAGGATGGTTACCTTATTTTTTTATCATGGAATGATTATTCAATTCTTTTTCCTTTTGATAACCAAATAAAAACTTAGATGAAATAGTAATAGTATACTACGAAATTTGATAACCAAATAAAAACTTAGATGAAATAGTAATAGTATACTACGAAATTGGAATGAAATATAATCTGATTCAACTATTTCATTTCATCTTTGTCAAAAGGGAGGACAATTTGTGCCCCACGTTTTTCCAATTAGTCTGTTTTTATGTTATTTTGTACTGTACAATTCCTTTTTTTGTGGGATCGTTTTCCCCGAAGGGTAATGAAAATAATTATAGAATGAATTGATAATTATGCCTAGATCTCGAATAAATGGAAATTTTATTGATAAGACCTCCTCAATTGTAGCCAATATCTTATTACGAATAATTCCGACAACTTCAGGAGAAAAAAGGGCATTTACCTATTACGGAGATGGTGCGATTTGATTCTTTTCTTGTTTTTTTACCCCTCAGTTTTACGAGAAAAAGAACGTAGTTAGGAATAAAAAAAAACAAATTAGTGAAAGAAACCTACGCTTGGTGAAGGTGAAGTTTAGAGATAGAGCAATTCCTTCTGTCGTGTATCCTCGATTGATGCAGCCTTAGATGCTTCAATTATCGATTTTAGTATTGAGCGAAAGGTTACATCTATAGGTTCTTTATTGGAGGTCAATCCTACTTAATTAGTATCCATAGGTGGCATTGTGGAAAAAGCACTACACCTAGGAATCAACAACACGAAAACTTTGTTATAAATAACCCTTTTCCTTATCGGTATCGGGACTAACAAGAATGGTTGGGAAAACTAAGATCCATCTCATTCGTGCTTTGGGTACCCGTATAACCATCAAAGACCGTTGAAGTGACTAATTCCTGGAAATCGTAAGCGTTGAGTACAAAGAAATTGTTGGAGTTACCATTTCTATCTATCACTAATACGATTGGTGGTAAGAAAAAACCTCTTGTGGGAAGGCTGGTTAGAAATTTCTTGTAAAAATACCAGCTCCTGTCAGTTCATAATGAGAATAGTTAAATTTTGATTACATGAATTATTACCTTTAGTACTATGCACAGAAGGGAGGAGCCGTATGAGATGAAAATCTCACGTACGGTTCTGGAACGGAGATTCTTTTACAAGAATGAACGACCGTAACGGATGTCGGCTCAATCCGAAGGAAATTATGCAGAAGCTTTACAGAATTATTATGAAGCTACGCGACCAGAAATTGATCCCTATGATAGAAGTTATATACTCTATAACATAGGTCTTATACACACAAGCAACGGAGAGCATACAAAAGCTTTGGAATATTATTTCCGGGCACTAGAACGAAATCCATTTTTACCACAAGCTTTTAATAATATGGCCGTGATCTGTCATTACGTGCGACTATCTTCACTATAGAAAGAAGGAAAAAGAGATCAAATCGTCTAGTAAATACTAGAAAAAAAAGGCTTTCTACATATGCATCGTCCAAAGTAACGATTTTTATCAGCTGTAGCAAGGAAAGATACTTCGCGAGAACCAAAAAAATCGGAAGAAATAGGTATGGCCTATATACTATACTCTATGGATAAAGAGTCAAATTGATAGAGAAAGCACCGTAAAGATCAATTAGTAAGCTATTATTTGGTCAATACATTTCAGAACTGCTTACTTATGTCATGATATGGAATAAAAAAAGTTAGAAATCAACTTATGTAATAGAGTCGATCTACTAAAGTATTGAGCAGCGGTGTAGCATCAGATCCCAAAGATTGTAAGTTCTTTTTTATTAATGGGATAAAGTCTTTTTCAAAAATTCTATAAAAAAGATATAAAAATATCATATCCCATATATGAAATATGAAATCGAGATAGTTACCTTTCAGAAAATTCTAACGATATCGGGGGATATCTATGCTTCATTCTTCTGAAGGTGGGAGAAAAGAGAAAACTAATCATTCATCCAAATTAGAATTGGAAACTTATGTATTATGTAATAAACATCTTCTGGTTTATTCAAGATAAAATAGAATAGATTGATGAGCCGTATGAGGTAGGAAACTCTCAAGTACGGTTCTAAGGGAGGGAATTGATTCACCTATTCCGACCGTGGAGAACAGGCCATTCTACAAGGCGATTCTGAAATTGCAGAGGCTTGGTTCGATCAAGCTGCTGAGTATTGGAAACAAGCTATAGCGCTTACTCCAGGGAATTATATTGAAGCGCATAATTGGTTAAAAATAACGAGGCGTTTTGATTTTTAATAAGACCATTTTTTTTGTATCCAGCAATCAAATTAAATAAATCCTTCCTATGAGAAGGTCCAATCAAGAATTTTATTATATCCCTTCTTTCTAAAATCATTCGATTTTTTACATTTTGTATGGTATCTCATAAAGATAAATGCTACAGATACCATATAGCATAGAACTAATAAAACTATTTCGATGAATCCTATGAAGTCTAAAATTAAAATAATTCTTAATAATGAAAATAAAATAAATATAAATAATAAATAAAGCTAGGTTGCAAAAAAAGAATTTTTTTGTCATCCTGGGAAAGGATTTGGCAAAATAATGGGTCCCTTTGGCACCCTTTTTTTATGTCATAATAGATCCGAACACTTGCCCCGGATCAACTTCAATATCATATCTAGTGAATAACTAAAGAAAATGGATGGAAGTAAGATAGGAAAGAAGGGGACTAATGATAAAAAAAAGATCTATCTTTCAAAGGTTCACTAAAAACTTGACTGTTGGCGGGTCTCTTTGTATGTGTTGTCCGGAAAGAGGAGGACTTAATGATTATTCGTTCGCCAGAACCCGAAGTTAAAATTGTTGTAGACAGGGATCCTGTAAAAACGTCTTTCGAGGAATGGGCCAGACCCGGCCATTTCTCAAGAACAATAGCTAAGGGTCCTGATACTACCACTTGGATCTGGAACCTACATGCTGATGCTCACGATTTCGATAGTCATACTGGTGATTTGGAGGAAATTTCTAGAAAAGTATTTAGTGCTCATTTCGGCCAACTCTCCATTATCTTTCTTTGGCTGAGTGGCATGTACTTCCATGGTGCCCGTTTTTCCAATTATGAAGCATGGCTAAGTGATCCTACTCATATTGCACCCAGTGCCCAAGTAGTTTGGCCAATAGTAGGTCAAGAAATATTGAATGGGGATGTGGGCGGCGGTTTCCGAGGAATACAAATAACCTCCGGTTTTTTTCAGATTTGGCGAGCATCTGGAATCACTAGTGAATTACAACTGTATTGCACCGCAATTGGTGCATTGGTCTTTGCATCGTTAATGCTTTTTGCTGGTTGGTTCCATTATCACAAAGCCACTCCAAAATTGGCCTGGTTTCAAGATGTAGAATCTATGTTGAATCACCACTTAGCAGGGTTACTAGGACTTGGGTCTCTTTCTTGGGCAGGACACCAAATTCATGTATCTTTACCGATTAACCAATTTCTCAATGCTGGAGTTGA